CAATTTGAAGATGCTGTAAGAACTGAAATGTCACAATATTTTTTTTATACATGTCAAAGTGATGGAAAAGAAAGAATAGCTTTTACGTACCCCCCGAGTTTGGCAACTTTTTTGGAAATGATGCAAAGAAAGACATCTCTGTTCCCAGAGGAAAAAGTCCCCTCTAATGAATTTTTTAACCAGTGGAGTTATAACAATGAACATAAACAGAAAAATATAAGCAAACTTTTTATAGATAGAGTAAAAACTCTCGATAAAAATTTAGCTCAAACTCTCATTAACGAATCCGTTGTTCTGAATGTACTCGAAAAAAGAACTCGGTTGTGTAATGATAAGACTAAAAAAGAATATTTACCCCAACTATATGATCCTTTCATAAATGGACCCTATCGTGGACGAATCAAAAAATTGTTTTCACTTTCAATTAAAAAGGAAATTTCTCGAAAAAATTCTATAGAAAAGTTTTTGATAAATAAGATTCATAGTATCCTTTTTATTATTAATCGCCTAGAATTTGAACAGAAACCAAATTCATTTGATACAAAAGCATGCGCAAAGCAAATGGATTATTTATTGAACTTAATCAATGAATTTGCTGTAAAATCAACATCAAGTTTAAATTTTAAAAGACCTTTTATAGTTCCTAAACATGAACAAGTAAGAATTGATTCAGAAGATAGAATAAAAGTTTTAAAATTTTTATTTGATGCAGATAGAACTCTTCCAAACGAGAAAACGATAAAAAAAAAATCTATTGCATTAACAGAAATACATAAAAAAATCCCTTACTGGCCATACAAATTAATTGCTGATTGGGAACTAGACGAGGAAGAACGAGAGGAGGGTGAGATAGAGAATATGCAGATTCGCTCAAGAAAAGACAAAAGTGTAATTATTTTTACTGATAACCAAGAGAATACTGATACTTATAGTAATACCCAAGAAACTGATGATACTGATGAACCAGACGAAGTTGCTTTGATACGTTATTCACAACAACCAGATTTTCGTCGAGACCTAATCAAAGGCTCTGTACGTGCTCAAAGACGTAAAATAGTTACTTGGAAATTCTTTGAGGCAGACGTGCATTCCCCCCTCTTTTTGGACCGAATAAACAAATCCCCTTTTTTTTCTTTTGATATTTCCGAACGTATAAACCGAATTTTTAGAAATGGTATGTGGACAAACACAGAACTCAAAATTTCGGATTCTAAAGAGAAAACCACAGAAGAAAGTGAGAAAAAAAAGGAAGAAGATAAAAAAGAAGAAGCCAAAAGAAAGGAGAAAGCACGTATAGAAATAGCGGAAGCCTGGGATAGTATTTTACTTGCTCAAGTAATAAGAGGTTTTTTATTAATAACCCAATCGATTCTTAGAAAATATATTATATTGCCTTCATTGATAATATTTAAAAATATCGCCCGTATGCTATTATTTCAATTTCCTGAATGGTCCGAAGATTTTAAGGATTGGAATCGAGAAATTCATGTTAAATGCACCTATAATGGCGTTCAATTATCAGAAAAAGAATTTCCAAAAGATTGGTTAACAGACGGTATTCAGATTAAGATCCTATTTCCTTTTCGTCTGAAACCTTGGCATAGATCGAATCCACGAGCCCCTTATAACGATCCAATGAAAAAGAAAGATTCAAAAAAAGATTCGTGTTTTTTAACAATTTTTGGAATGGAAGCAGAATTCCCTTTTGATTCTTCCAGAAAACACGAATCATTTTTTGAACCCATTTTTAAAGAACTCAAAAGAAAAATTAGAAAATTGAAAAAGAAATGTTTTCTAATTCTAAAAATTTTTAAAGAAAAAACAAAATTGTTTCTAAATGTTTCAAAAGAAATAAAAAAATGGATCATTAAAAGGATTCTTTTTTTAAAAGAAATAAAAAAAGAACTATCAAAAATAAATCCAATTATATTATTTGGATTGAGAAAAAGAAAAGTATATGAATTGAATAAAACTAAAAAAGATTTGATAATAAGTAATCTGATGATTCCTGAATCATCCATTGAAACTATACCATCGTCCATTGAAACTATACCTCGGAATTGGACAAATTCTTCGTTGACAGAAAAAAAAATGCAGGATTTAACTGATAGAACAAACACGGTCATAAATCAAATAGAAAAAATTACAAATGAAAAAAAGGGCGGATTTAGAATTCCGGATCGAAATATTAGTTTTAACAAAATAAGTGATGATAATAAAAGGTTGAAAGCACAAAAAAATATTTGGCAGATATTAAAAAGAAAAAATGCTCGACTAATACGCAAATCACATTATTTTATAAAATTTTTCATTGAAAGGATATACATAGATATCTTTCTGTGGATCATTAATATTCCTAGGATCAATACACAACCATTTCGTGACTCAATAAAAAAAAATTTTAATAAATACATTACCAATAATGAAACAAATCAAGAAAAAACGGATAAAAAAAATCAAAGTTTAATTCATTTTATTTTGACTATAAAAAAGACACTATATAATACTAATATTAGTAAAAAAAATTCAAATACTTTTTGTGACTTATCCTACTTTTCACAAGCCTATGTATTTTACAAACTCTCACAAACCCAATTTGTCAATTTGGATTTTTATAAGTTAAAATCTGTCTTGCAATATAATGGAGCAGCTCCTTTTATTAAGAATGAAATAAGGAATTATTTTGTTGGAACACAAGAACTTTTTCTTTCTCAATTAAGACATAAGAATTGTCAGAATTCTGGAATAAATCAATGGACAAATTGGTTAAGGAATCATTATCAATATGATATATCTCACATTAGATGGTCTAGACTAGTACCACAAAAATGGCGAAATAGATTCAATCACCATTATATGAATAAAAATAAGGATTTAAGTAACTCATCTAAAAAAACGAAATTTATTCACTACGAAAAACTAAAAAATTTTGAAAAGGCTTCATTACTGAATGAAAAAGAGAATTTTAAAAAACAATATAAATATGATCGGTTAGCATATAAATCTATTAATTCTGAAAATACGAAGTACTCGTCAATTTATGAATTGTCATTACACGTAAAAAACAACCAAGAAGTTTTTTCGAACTCCAACACAAATAAACTCAAATCTTTTTATATGATGGAAGGTATTCCTATTATCCCTATCAATAATGATCGAGTACAACATGATATTACAGATATGGATAAAAATCTGGATAGAAAATATTTTGATTGGAGAATTATCCATTTTTGTCTTAGCAAGAAAATCAATATTGAAGCTTGGATCAATATTGATACTGACCCAAACAGTAATAAAAAATGTACTAAGGATAAACTTAACGATTATCCAATAATTGATAAAATGAATAAGCAAAATTTTTTTGATCTCACAATTCATCAAGATCAAGAAATCTATTTATCTAATCAAAAAAAAAAATTGGATTGGATGGGAATGAATGAAGAAATATTAAACCGCCCCATATCAAATCTTGAACGTTGGTTCTTCTCCGAATTTTTGATCCTTTATAATTTGTATAAAACTAAACCGTGGGTTATACCAAAAAAATTACTTCTTTTAGATTCTAATATAAATGAAAACGTTACTGATAAAGATCTTTTTATATCCTCCAATGAAAAAAAATCTCTTGAATTAAAAAAACGAAATAAAGAGCAAAAAGAATCAGCGGACCAAGCAAACCTTGAATCTGCTCTTTCAAACCAAGAAAAAGATGTTGAAGAAGATTATATGGACTCGGAGATGAAAAAACAAAAAAATAAAAAACAAGACAAGAATGATACAAAAGAGGAGTTTGATTTCTTACTAAACAGGTATTTTCAGTTTCAATTGCGATGGGATGATATTTTAACTAAAAAAATAATCAATAACATCAAAGTATATTGTCTCCTGCTTAGACTGATAAATCCAAGAGAAATAACTATATCCTCTATTCAAAGAGGAGAAATGAGTCTTGATATTCTGATAATTGAGAAAAATTTAACTCTTACGGAATTCATCAAAAGAGGAATTTTGATTATTGAACCAATTCGTCTATCTATAAAAAATGATGGGCAATTTATTATGTATCAAACCATTGGTATTTCGTCGGTTCATCAAAGTAAACACAAAATGAATCAAAAATACAGAGAAAAAACCCATATTGATAAGAATTCTGATGAAGTCATTACCAAATATAAAAAGATGACTGGAAATAGAGATAAAAATCATTATGATTTGTTTGTTCCTGAAAATATTTTATCACCTAGACTTCGGAGAGAATTTAGAATTCTAATTTGTTTCAATTCTAGGAATAGAAATGATATGCATAAAAATTCAGCATTAGGGAATGGTAATAAGGTAAACAGTCAAGTTTTGGATAAAAACAAAGGATATAAAAAGAAACTTATTAACTTAAAGTTATTTCTATGGCCCAATTATCGATTAGAAGATTTAGCTTGTATGAATCGGTATTGGTTTGATAGCAATAACGGCAGTCGTTTCGGTATGGTAAGGATACATATGTATCCGCGATTGAAAATCCATTACTAGTAAAGTTTTGCTATCTTTCCCATAACGCAGCGGGTCGATGACGACAAAGAGGTGCGCACATTCAATGTCTTACATTCTATTCTGATACATGATACTAATTCAATGACATATCAATTCGATCTAGAAATGAATCAATAAAATCGTCTGATTTTAGGACTAAGTTTTTATCGTTTTGGAGGATAGAAAACAACCATACTTTTGTATACCTTTGTATACTGTATACCTTTTCAAATTTTGAAATTAAAATAGGATTGATTTAATTTGATTTAATAAAAATCGAAATTAGACCGAAATTAAGATTATTCTCTATACCAAACTAAAACAAGTGCCATTATTATTACTGATCAATAAAAATATCTATCAATCAAAATATCTTAAAATATCTTAAAATTAAAAAAAGAAGGGGGGTTCGTTTTATGGTAAAAAATTCATTCATCTCAGTTATTTCACAAGAAGAAAAAGAAGAAAATAGGGGTTCTGTTGAATTTCAAATATTAAGTTTCACCAATAGGATACGAAGACTTACTTCCCATTTACAATTACACAAAAAAGACTATTTATCTCAGAGAGGTCTACGTAAAATTCTGGGAAAACGCCAACGCCTGCTATCTTATTTGTCAAAGAAAAATAGAATAGGTTATAAAGAATTGATTAATCGGTTGGATATTCGTGAATCAAAAACTCGTTAATTTGAAGAAGCATTTTGAATTATTTGATTTATTAGATCGTGAATTTGAATGAACTTTTTTTCGTTTTCAGCAATTCAATTCATGAAAGAGTGAATTAAGGAAAAACCTATGAATATACCAGCTACAAGAAAAGACCTGATGGTAGTCAGTATGGGTCCCCACCATCCATCAATGCATGGTGTTCTTCGACTTATCATTACTCTAGATGGTGAAGATGTTATTGACTGTGAACCAATATTGGGTTATTTACACCGAGGGATGGAAAAAATTGCGGAAAATCGAACAATTATACAATATTTGCCTTATGTAACACGTTGGGATTATTTAGCTACTATGTTCACAGAAGCAATAACAGTAAATGGGCCGGAACAGCTGGGAAATATTCAAGTACCTAAAAGAGCCAGCTATATCAGAATAATTATGTTGGAGTTGAGTCGTATAGCTTCTCATCTGTTATGGCTCGGCCCTTTTATGGCGGATATTGGTGCACAGACTCCTTTTTTCTATATTTTCAGAGAAAGAGAATTAGTATATGATCTATTCGAAGCTGCCACCGGTATGAGAATGATGCATAATTATTTTCGGATCGGAGGGGTGGCGGCTGATCTCCCTTATGGCTGGATAGATAAATGTTTGGATTTCTGCGATTATTTTTTAATAAGGGTTGCTGAATATCAACAACTTATTACACGCAATCCTATTTTTTTAGAACGAGTCGAGGGGGTAGGCATTATTGGTCGAGAGGAAGTAATAAACTGGGGTTTATCAGGACCAATGCTGCGAGCGTCCGGAATACAATGGGACCTTCGTAAAGTTGATCAGTATGAGTGTTATGACGAATTTGATTGGGAAGTACAGTGGCAAAAAGAAGGGGATTCATTGGCTCGTTATCTAGTCCGAATTGGTGAAATGGTGGAATCTGTAAAAATTATTCAACAGGCTCTCGAAGGAATTCCGGGGGGACCATATGAGAATTTAGAAATCCGCTACTTTGATAGAGAAAGGAATCCAGAATGGAATGATTTTGAATATCGCTTTATTAGTAAAAAACCTTCTCCTACATTTGAATTGCCGAAACAAGAACTTTATGTGCGAGTCGAAGCTCCAAAAGGCGAATTAGGGATTTTCCTGATAGGGGATCGGAGTGGTTTTCCTTGGAGATGGAAAATTCGACCGCCGGGTTTTATCAATTTGCAAATTCTTCCTCAGTTAGTTAAAAGAATGAAATTGGCTGATATTATGACAATACTAGGTAGTATAGATATCATTATGGGAGAAGTTGATCGTTGAAATGATAATTGATACACTAGATACACTAGAATTACAAGAGATCGATTCTTTTTCTAGATTGGAATTTTTAAAGGGGGTCTATGGAATTATATGGTTACTTATTCCTATTTTGACTCTTGTATTGGGAATTACAATAGGCGTACTGGTAATTGTATGGTTAGAAAGAGAAATATCCGCGGGAATACAACAACGTATTGGACCTGAATACGCCGGCCCTTTGGGAGTTCTTCAAGCTCTAGCAGATGGGACAAAACTTCTTTTCAAAGAAAATCTTTTTCCATCTAGAGGGGATACTCGTTTATTCAGTATCGGTCCATCCATAGCAGTTATATCCATTTTAGTAAGCTATTTAGTAGTTCCATTTGGGTATCGTCTTGTTTTAGCGGATCTCAATATTGGTGTTTTTTTATGGATTGCCATTTCAAGTATTGCTCCCATTGGACTTCTTATGTCAGGATACGGGTCAAATAATAAATATTCCTTTTTAGGTGGTCTACGAGCTGCTGCTCAATCAATTAGTTATGAAATACCATTAACTTTATGTGTGTTATCAATATCTCTACGTGCGATTCGTTGATATATAGACATAAACCTTTCTCTATTCTTCCTTTCGAGGAAAACGGTGGAATGAATTGAGTAGGGTTAGAGATCTTCATTTTTTTTTTTTATTCATTATTCGGATTGAAAAATTCAATAAAATAGTTATATTGAGTGAAAGAAAACAGCTTATATATATATTATATAATTTAGAATATATAAATATATAAATTCGCAGTAAAAATATTGAGTCTCATTTTCCATGTATAAGAGTTAAAGAGTTAAGCGAAAATAAACATAAACATAAGAAATCGTTTACCCCAAGCCAAGATTGGTCGATTAGTCATCCTGACTTGAAGCGGGCTCAAAAAATCCACCGTATTGATTTTTCACTATCATTTGTATGGATTAACATACATGTATTATCATAACGGAGGGTTGAACAAAAACGAGTGGATGGTTAGAAACACCAAGATATGTAACGGATTTGTAATGGAAATGGAAATTATGTAAATTATCCAAAAAGGGCTTTTTTACATAATATACAAACAACGAATACTAATCGGGGCTTAAAGTTAGTAGAAATTATTAGGAAGTACTCCCCAAGGCACTATTCCAATCCAGAGTATGCTCCTATCCACCGATGAAATACATAACTATTGGGAACGAAAAAATCCTTTATTTTGTAAGCCCTCTTTTTTTAAGAAATAGAAAGAAGAATAGGAACGAAAAAAAAAAAAAGAGAAAGAAACCCAATTCCAATAAAAAAATATATCTTTTTTATCCTTTTCCATATTCATATTCTATATTCATATATATATAGAATATATATCATAATTCATGAATTAATATGGAATTTTTTTTTTTTCGTAAGTAAAAACGAAGGGTTAATTATGTTAGTTATATTTCTACAAGAAGTATTTTATTGAAGAATTAAGTTATTACTCGACAAAGAAAAATTGAAATTTTTTAAAGAAGGGGTGAGATCAATTCAGAAGTACTTTGTTTTTTTTTTTATTTTATTATTAATTTATTTAATTATTAAAATAACAATTATTTAAAACTAATAATTCTAACAGACAGAATTCTATTGGTCTAATTTTGGACCGTCCAATAAGATTTGACCTTATCCATCCTACAAATGTATCAAGATAAAATAATACTTACCCGGTCCTTAGATTTATTTATGGCCTTTAAGGAGCCGTATGAGATGAAAATCTCACGTACGGTTCTGTAATAGCGATGATAACAGTGATGGTATCACCGACTATGATTATCTAACAGTTCAAGTACAATTGATATAGTTGAGGCGCAATCAAAATATGGTTTTGGGGGGTGGAATTTATGGCGTCAGCCTATAGGGTTTATCATTTTTCTCATCTCTTCCCTAGCAGAATGTGAGAGATTACCTTTTGATTTACCAGAAGCAGAAGAAGAATTAGTAGCAGGTTATCAAACCGAATACTCGGGTATAAAATTTGGTTTATTTTATGTTGCTTCTTATCTAAACCTATTAGTTTCTTCATTATTTGTAACAGTTCTTTACTTGGGAGGCTGGAATATATCTATTCCAGACATATATGTTTCTGAGTTTTTTGAAATAAATAAATTAGGTGGAGTCTTTGAAGCGACGATTGGTATCTTTATTACATTAACTAAAACTTATTTGTTCTTGTTCATTCCTATCACAACAAGATGGACTTTGCCGAGGCTAAGAATGGACCAACTATTAAATCTTGGATGGAAATTTCTTTTACCGATCTCTCTCGGTAATCTATTATTAACAACTTCTTTTCAACTCTTTTCGCTGTAAAGGAATATTCTATATTCACAATTTGTCTCAAACAAGAGAAATAAACAAACATAAAATTATTCATATATATATTCACGATATGTTTTCTATGGTAACTGGGTTCATGAATTATGGTCAACAAACAGTACGGGCTGCAAGGTACATCGGTCAAGGTTTCATGATTACTTTATCTCACGCAAATCGTTTACCCGTAACTATTCAATATCCGTATGAAAAATTAATCACCGCGGAACGTTTCCGTGGTCGAATTCATTTTGAATTTGATAAATGTATTGCTTGTGAAGTATGTGTTCGTGTATGTCCTATAGATCTACCCGTTGTTGATTGGAAATTAGAAACAGATATTCGAAAGAAACGATTACTAAATTACAGTATTGATTTCGGAATCTGTATATTTTGTGGTAATTGTGTTGAGTATTGTCCAACAAATTGTTTATCAATGACTGAAGAATATGAACTTTCTACTTATGATCGTCACGAATTAAATTATAATCAAATTGCTTTAGGTCGTTTACCAATGTCAGTAGTTGACGATTATACAATTCGAACAATTTTTAATTCACCTCAAATAAAAAATAAGTAAATCTCTTGATTCAAGAATAAATTCCAATTACTTTAACAATACTAAGGTTCGGTTTTGATTTATTTATTTAAAAGAAATAAAGGTTCTTTTGTTTTGTTTGGTCAATAACTAGAAATGAAATTCCAACTATTAATTGGTTGATTAAGAAGCGAATCTTTATTTTGATTGAAAATCTATTAATTAATATATCTGTATATATTTCGAAATAAAAAATTTCGGATTAGACCTATTCCTTCAGATAAAGAATAAAATTAGCCCAATAATTGTACCTACATTTAGTCCTATCTCTTAGGATTTAATTAGGAATTTTTGAAAAATTATTAAAAAAAATTTCTGATCGGGTCTCAATAAAGTCATGAAAAACATTTAGATTTATTTATCTCTTATTTTACATATAATGGATTTGCCTGGACCAATACATGACTTTCTTTTAGTCTTTCTGGGATTGGGTCTTATACTAGGCGGTATAGGTGTGGTATTATTTACCAACGCCATTTATTCTGCCTTTTCATTGGGGCTGGTTCTTGTTTGTATATCCTTATTTTATATTCTATTAAACTCCTATTTTGTAGCTGCTGCACAACTTCTTATTTACGTGGGAGCTATAAATGTTTTAATTGTATTTGCTGTGATGTTTATGAATGGTTCAGAAGATTACAAAGATTTTAATCTTTGGACTGTTGGGGATGGGATTACTTTACCAGTTTGTACAAGTATTTTTGTTTTACTAATGATTAGTATTACGGATACGTCATGGTACGGGATTATTTGGACTGCAAGATCAAACCAGATTATAGAGCAAGATTTGATAAGTAATAGTCAACAAATTGGAATTCATTTATCAACAGATTTTTTTCTTCCATTTGAATTCATTTCGATAATTCTTTTAGTCGCTTTAATAGGCGCAATTGCGGTAGCGCGCCAGTAATAAATTTCTAGAATTTCCAACAGTAATCAAAATTCAACTCTGTTCTGTGTTATTACATTTTTTTATCTTCCATTTTAAAATTGGTTATGTCTAAAAGTCAAAATAAAAACTCTTTTATTTAATCTATTACCAATACAATATATTTCTTTGTTCCGCACTTTATATTCTAGTCAATTGAATCTGTTGAATTGTTATTCAGTTCATATTGAAATGAATCAAAATTGATAAGGAGTTAGTCAATGATGCTCGAGCATGTACTTGTTTTGAGTGCCTACTTATTTTCTATCGGTATCTATGGATTGATCACAAGCCGAAATATGGTTAGAGCCCTTATGTGTCTTGAACTTATACTGAATGCGGTTAATATAAATTTCGTAACATTTTCTGATTTTTTTGATAGCCGGCAATTAAAAGGAAATATTTTCTCAATTTTTGTTATAGCTATTGCTGCCGCTGAAGCAGCTATTGGACTGGCCATTGTTTCGTCAATTTATCGTAACAGAAAATCAACTCGTATCAATCAATCGAATTTGTTGAATAAGTAGTGTAGTATTAATCATAGAAATTACAATATTCATAAATTCTAATTAACATGACCATACATTAAATCTAATCCATATTTTAGAAAATGTAAGAAATCAAAGTATCTTGGTTCTATCGTATGAGTCGATCCAGAAGTAGATTGCTTCCAAATTTCTGGTAAATTATTGATTCATCTGGTGTCTAAATATATGATTCATTTACAAGTTTACTAGATCGAAAATTTCTGACGTTTAAAAATTTTATAGATCCAATGTCACATTCAGTAAAGATTTATGATACGTGTATAGGGTGTACTCAATGTGTGCGAGCCTGCCCAACTGATGTATTAGAAATGATACCTTGGGACGGATGTAAAGCTAAGCAAATAGCTTCTGCTCCAAGAACAGAGGACTGTGTCGGTTGTAAGAGATGTGAATCTGCCTGTCCAACGGATTTCTTGAGTGTTCGCGTTTATTTATGGCATGAAACAACTCGAAGTATGGGTCTAGCTTATTAATACGTTTCAGAAAACCCTACTCGAATACATTTGATTTTTTTACCTTTACCGACAAAAACCCGCGCTCAAAATATATTTATTTCGAGCACGGGTTTTTCTGGTCCAAGTTTATTTTGTTTTTACTATGAATAATTTTCCTTGGTTAACGCTAGTTGTAGTTTTGCCAATATCCGCGGGTTCCTTAATTTTCTTTCTTCCTCATAGAGGAAATAAGGTAATAAGGTGGTATACTATATGTATATGTATAGTAGAACTCCTTCTAACAACCTATGCATTCGGTTATCGTTTCCAATTGGATGATCCGTTAATGCAACTAACGGAGAATTATAAATGGATCAATTATTTTGATTTTTACTGGAGATTGGGAATAGATGGAATTTCTATAGGACCCATTTTACTGACAGGCTTTATCACAACTTTAGCTACTTTAGCGGCTTGGCCCGTTACTCGAGATTCACGACTATTCCATTTCCTAATGTTAGCAATGTATAGTGGTCAAATAGGACTATTTTCTTCTCAAGACCTTTTACTTTTTTTCATCATGTGGGAGTTAGAATTAATTCCCGTTTATCTACTTCTATCCATGTGGGGTGGAAAGAAACGTTTGTATTCAGCTACAAAATTTATTTTGTACACTGCTGGAGGTTCCGTTTTTTTATTAATAGGAGTTCTGGGTATTGGTTTATACGGCTCCAATGAACCGACATTAAATTTTGAAACATCAGCTAATCAATCGTATCCTGTAGCACTGGAAATAATATTTTATATTGGATTTCTTATTGCTTTTGCTGTCAAATCACCGATCATACCCCTACACACATGGTTACCAGACACCCATGGAGAGGCACATTATAGTACTTGTATGCTTTTAGCCGGAATCTTATTAAAAATGGGAGCATATGGGTTGGTTCGGATCAATATGGAATTATTACCCCATGCCCATTCTATATTTTCTCCCTGGTTGATGATAGTAGGCACAATTCAAATTATCTATGCAGCTTTAACATCTCCGGGTCAGCGTAATTTAAAAAAACGAATAGCCTATTCTTCTGTATCTCATATGGGTTTCATAATTATAGGAATTGGTTCTATAAGCGATACAGGGCTCAACGGGGCCATTTTACAAATAATTTCTCACGGATTTATTGGCGCTGCACTTTTTTTCTTGGCCGGAACGAGTTATGATAGAATACGACTTGTTTACCTCGACGAAATGGGCGGAATGGCCGTCTCAATTCCAAAAATATTCACGACTTTCAGTATCTTATCAATGGCTTCGCTTGCATTACCGGGCATGAGCGGTTTTGTTGCCGAATTGGTAGTTTTTTTTGGAATACTTACTAGCCAAAAATATCTTTTAATAACAAAAATCTTAATTACTTTTGTAATGGCAATTGGAATGATATTAACTCCTATTTATTCATTATCTATGTTACGCCAGATGTTCTATGGATACAAGCTTTTTAATGTCCCCAAAAACTCTTATTTTTTTGATTCTGGACCGCGCGAGTTATTTATTTCGATTTCGATCCTTTTACCGGTAATAGGTATTGGTATTTATCCCGATTTCGTTTTCTCATTATCAGTTGAGAAGGTCGAAGCTATTCTATCAAATTTTTTTTTATAGATAGTTTTTGTCAATAAAAAAAAATACGATGATTTTAAAAATCGTTCATTGTCCAAAAAAAGTCTTTTTCAGCTTTTAAGTTAAATAAAAAAATTGGAATTCTATTATAAAAATATAACCAGATATTTTGACATTTTGAGAACCATTTGAATCAAGTAATGGAAATAGAATGATTCAAATGGTTCTTGATGGTTGATATAAGGGTTTCATAATGTATGCTGCCCTAGGCTTTTCGTTGTCAAGTACTTTAAATTCAATTAGAAATTCAATTAGATAAATTCAATTAGAAATTCAATTAGATTCAATTAGATGGTAATGTAAATGAACCATAACTATGTAACCCTATTCCTAATAGATTAACCCCAAAATAACATATCCAAATTATAAGAAAGCCCATTGAGGCCACAATTGCAGAATTTTCAGTTTCATAATTTTGATTTGTTCGGATATGTAAATAAATCGCAAATATGGTCCAAGTAATAAATGCCCAAGTTTCTTTTGGATCCCAATTCCAATAGGATCCCCATGCTTCATTAGCCCATACTGCTCCCGAAAGAATACCTATGGTTAAAAGGATAAATCCTAAACTAATAATACGATAACTCCATCGATCCAATTGTTGAATTAATTGATATCTGTAATAATTCTGAGAAGAAATCAAAGAAGTGTTTTTTAACACATTGTTTCTTTCATTCACGTATTGAATCTCACCAAAGGCAAATTGCTCAGTTAACAAATTTTTGCTTTTACTAAAAATCCTTATGGATTCTCGAAATGTAATGACTAGAAGAGCTAGTGATAATAATGATCCACACAAAAGAGCTGCATAGCTCAACACCATCATACTTACGTGCATCATTAACCAATGTGATTGGAGAGCCGGTACTAATATTGCAGATTGATGCATTTCATTTAAAAGACCTGAAGTAGCGAAACCCTGGGTAAACATAACACTTGGCGCCGTTATTGCGCTTAAATGGTTTTTATGTTTTTTAAAATACGGAATCATATGAATAATGGAAAAACCCCACGACAGAAAAATTAATGATTCATATAAATTGCTTAATGGTAAATGCCCAAAATAAATCCAACGAATAACTAATAATCCTGTTATGCAGAAAAAAGTAGCTATCATGCCCTTTTCTGATGAATCATATAGTCCTACGATTTCATCGACAAATAAAGTTATCAAATGAATTGTAATTACAATTGAAATGATCGAAAAGGATATATGAGTTAATATACGCTCTAAAGTTGAAACTATCATAAAATTTATTAAAGGGATTCTCAATTATAGGAATTGAAATAGGGAATTGAATTCATTATAGGGCTTACTCTTTTAGAAAAAGCCATGCCGCTACTCGGACTCGAACCGAGATGCTCTAGCACTGCTTCCTAAGAGCAGCGTGTCTACCGATTTCACCATAGCGGCTTATTCAAAATCATAATAACCTATTTTTATTCAATCGTCGAGATTGGGAGGGTTAATTCAATATTTTTTTAGGAAACATTCAAATTGATGACTAAAAATTTGTTTCAAAATCAGGCATTTAATCTAAACGTTTTCTTTAATAATATTAATAATCTTATCTTTTGTTTATTAGTTATTTTTATTTTAGAGTATCCTTTTTTTCAGTTAACTAACAACGGGATTTTTCATTTGTTAGTTTATTACTTTTTTATTACTTTATTTATGGTCTCCTGAAAATAAAAGCAACATTTGTAACGAGATAATTTTGTCATGGCTCGAACTAAAAAATAACAAAATGAATTCCATTCTCTAATAGCAATAACAATATAAAATGGAATTCATTTTGTTTTAATAACAAATGAAATATTAATTTAGATAATAATCTATTATTATTAGATTAATATTATTTATATTCTTGATAACTTGGAAATTTTACAAAAAAAAATTCTAACAAAAATTAGAATCATTTTTTTGAATTAGACCTATTCATATTATT